GTTAATGTAGCTTAAATAAAGCAAAGCACTGAAAATGCTTAGATGGGTATTTTATACCCCATAAACATTTTAAAGGTTGGTCCCAGCCTTCTTATTATCTGGTAGTAAAATTACACATGCAAGTCTCCACCCACCTGTGAGAATACCCTTTAAATCATCTAGATTTTAAGGAGTTGGTATCAAGCACACTCTTACAAAAGAGTAGCTCATAACACCTTGCTTAGCCACACCCCCACGGGAAACAGCAGTGATAAAAATTAGGCTATAAACGAAAGTTTGACCTAGTTATACTACATATAGGGTTGGTAAATTTCGTGCCAGCCACCGCGGTCATACGATTAACCCAAGTTAATAAGCACCGGCGTAAAGCGTGTTAAAGGAGAAACTTAAAAATAAAGCTAAGACTTAACTAAGCTGTAGAAAGCATTAGTTAAAAGAAAATCAAATTACTAAAGTAACTTTACTAAATCTTATACACGATAGCTAAGAACCAAACTGGGATTAGATACCCCACTATGCTTAGCCCTAAACCAAAACAATTAAATAACAAAACTGTTCGCCAGAGTACTACTAGCAATAGCTTAAAACTCAAAGGACTTGGCGGTGCTTTATATCCATCTAGAGGAGCCTGTTCTATAATCGATACACCCCGATAAACCTCACCACTTCTTGCTAATTCCGCCTATATACCGCCATCCTCAGCAAACCCTTAAAAGGCATAATAGTAAGCCAAAGTATTTTACATAAAAACGTTAGGTCAAGGTGTAGCTTATGAAGTGGGAAGAAATGGGCTACATTTTCTAAATATTAGAACAACCACTTTTAACGAAAGTCTTTATGAAATTAAAGACCAAAGGAGGATTTAGCAGTAAGTTAAGAATAGAGTGCTTAACTGAATAAGGCCATGAAGCACGCACACACCGCCCGTCACCCTCTTCAAGTATAAATGCTAACATATATAAATAATTTACAGCTAACTTATATTAGAAGAGATAAGTCGTAACAAGGTAAGCATACTGGAAAGTGTGCTTGGATGAATCAAAATGTAGCTTAATTAAAGCACCTGACTTACACTCAGGAGATTTCACTCTTCGTGACCGTTTTGAACTAAAACTAGCCCATAAAATAAACCTTAAGTTAAAACCTTAAAAATTAAATAAACAAAACATTTAACTAACATTAGAGTATAGGAGATAGAAACATTCTATTGGCGCAATAGAGATAGTACCGTAAGGGAACGAGTGAAAGAAATTAATTAAAGTACGATACAGCAAAGATTACCCCTTGTACCTTTTGCATAATGACTTAACTAGAATAACTTTAGCAAAGAGCACTTTAGTTAATTACCCCGAAACCAGACGAGCTATTCATGAACAGCTAATAGAGCCAACTCATCTATGTGGCAAAATAGTGAGAAGATTTATGAATAGAGGTGATATGCCTATCGAGCCCGGTGATAGCTGGTTATCCAGACAAGAATTTAAGTTCAACTTTAAGCTTACCTAAAAAATATTAAATTTCAATGTAAACTTAAATGTTAATCTGCAGAGGTACAGCTCTGCAGAACAAGATTACAACCTTAATTAGTGAGTAAATTTATACAATTACCATAGTTGGCCTAAAAGCAGCCATCAATTAAGAAAGCGTTCAAGCTCAACAATAAAATTTACATTTAATTCAAAAAATTATATAAACTCCTAATCATAACCACTGGATCATTCTACCTGTCTGTAGAAGAAATACTGTTAAAATGAGTAACAAGATTTTTATCTCCATTCACACGTGTATATCAGCCCGAATCCCAACTGATAGTTAACAATTAAATAAACCTGTACATCAAATTAACAATTTACTATAATATTGTTAACCCAACACCGGAGTGAATATAAGGAAAGATTAAAAAAAGTAAAAGGAACTCGGCAAACATAAACCCCGCCTGTTTACCAAAAACATCACCTCTAGCATTACCAGTATTAGAGGCACTGCCTGCCCAGTGACATTAGTTTAACGGCCGCGGTATCCTGACCGTGCAAAGGTAGCATAATCATTTGTTCCTTAATTAGGGACTTGTATGAATGGCCCCACGAGGGTTTAACTGTCTCTTACTTTCAATCAGTGAAATTGACCTTCCCGTGAAGAGGCGGGAATAAAAAAATAAGACGAGAAGACCCTATGGAGCTTAAATTAAAGTGTCCAACAAAATTTATACTTAATCCAACAGGAATAATATTATTTTAACTGGACAACAAATTTTGGTTGGGGTGACCTCGGAGCATAACAAAACCTCCGAGCAATTTTAGTTAAGACTAACCCGTCAAAGCGATAAAACTTATTGATCCAATCATATTGATCAACGAAACAAGTTACCCTAGGGATAACAGCGCAATCCTATTTGAGAGTTCATATCGACAATAGGGTTTACGACCTCGATGTTGGATCAGGACACCCAAATGGTGCAGCAGCTATTAAAGGTTCGTTTGTTCAACGATTAAAGTCCTACGTGATCTGAGTTCAGACCGGAGAAATCCAGGTCGGTTTCTATCTATTAAAAATTTCTCCCAGTACGAAAGGACAAGAGAAATGAAGCCTACTCTAAAGAGCGCTTCCACAGACTAACAGATGAAACTATCTTAATCTGAATAACTATTAATAAATTTTATCCTAGACCAGGATTCGTTAGAGTGGCAGAGCCCGGTAATTGCATAAAACTTAAACCTTTATATTCAGAGGTTCAATTCCTCTCTCTAACAACATGTTTATAATTAACCTCCTAATTCTAATTGTTCCAGTACTACTAGCAGTTGCTTTCTTAACTCTAGTTGAACGCAAAGTTCTTGGATATATACAAATACGAAAAGGACCTAACATTGTAGGGCCCTATGGCCTCCTTCAACCTATTGCCGATGCCGTAAAACTCTTTATTAAAGAACCCCTGCGCCCATTAACATCCTCAGTATCTATATTCATTGCCGCACCAATCCTCGCACTCACATTAGCCCTAACTATATGACTCCCACTTCCTATACCTTATTCACTTATTAATATAAATCTCGGCGTCCTATTTCTCCTTGCAGTTTCCAGCTTATCCGTATATTCAATTTTATGATCCGGATGATCTTCAAACTCAAAGTACGCACTAATTGGTGCATTACGAGCAGTAGCCCAAACAATCTCATATGAAGTAACCCTAGCCATTATCCTCTTATCAGTCTTACTAATAAGCGGCTCATATTCCCTCAGTAACCTAACTACTACACAAGAATATGTATGATTATTACTTACAACCTGACCATTGGCCATAATATGGTATATTTCTACTTTAGCAGAAACTAACCGTGCACCCTTCGACCTTACAGAAGGAGAATCAGAATTAGTCTCAGGCTTTAATGTAGAATATGCCGCAGGCCCATTCGCATTATTCTTCTTAGCTGAATATGCTAATATTATTATAATAAATATCCTAACTACAATTCTTTTCCTAGGAGCCCTACACGATCCCCACTGACCCGAACTATATTCAATCAACTTTACAACAAAGGCTCTCCTATTAACAACCTCTTTCCTATGAGTACGTGCTTCATACCCTCGATTCCGATATGATCAGCTAATACACCTACTATGAAAAAATTTCCTTCCTTTAACTTTAGCCCTCTGCATATGACACGTAGCATTCCCAATTTTTTCTTCAAGCATTCCCCCACAATCATAAGAAATATGTCTGATAAAAGAGTTACTTTGATAGAGTAAATCATAGAGGTTTAAACCCTCTTATTTCTAGAATTATAGGAATTGAACCTACCCTTGAGAAATCAAAAATCTCCGTGCTACCATTCTACACCAAGTTCTAGTAAGGTAAGCTAATTCAAGCTATCGGGCCCATACCCCGAAAATGTCGGTTAATACCTTCCCCTACTAATCAATCCCGTAATTTTTACTATCCTTTTAGGGACCGTTATATTAGGAACATCTATTGTAATAACAAGCTCACATTGATTTATAACTTGATTAGGCTTTGAAATAAACATGATAGCCATTGTACCAGTCCTAATAAAGAAATATTCCCCCCGATCAATAGAAGCAGCAACCAAATATTTTTTAACCCAAGCCACAGCATCCATAATCCTTATATTAGCTATTGTCATTAATTTAATATACTCCGGACAATGAACAATCACAAATATAGAAAACTACACCGCCTCTATACTTATTACCATTGCCCTCACAATAAAACTAGGCCTCGCTCCATTCCACTTCTGAGTTCCAGAAGTAACCCAAGGAGTACCCTTAAACTCAGGGTTAATTCTCTTAACATGACAAAAAATTGCTCCCTTATCTCTCCTATACCAAACTTACTCATCATTAAACACAAATATACTCTTATTAATATCACTAACATCTATCATAATTGGCGGCTGAGGGGGTCTTAACCAAACACAACTACGCAAAATCATAGCATATTCATCCATCGCTCATATAGGTTGAATAATAATAATCTTAACTTATAACCCCAACCTCTCCCTCCTAAACTTACTTATTTACATTCTCATAACTTCCTCAATATTTATACTGTTAATTTTTACTTCAACCACTTCCACTTTATCCCTATCTCTCACCTGAAACAAAACACCTATTATTACAGTTTCATCTTTAATTACCCTTTTATCCCTAGGAGGCCTTCCCCCACTAACAGGATTCATACCAAAATGAATAATTATCCAAGAATTAACAAAAAATAATAGCGTAATTCTCCCAACCTTAATAGCAATCCTAGCACTACTTAATCTATTCTTTTATATACGTCTTACATACTCAACTGCCTTAACAATATTTCCCACAATAAACAATACAAAACTCACATGACAATTTCAAAACATAAACATTTTACCAATAATATCACCACTAATTATAATTTCAGCCCTAATTTTACCTCTAACCCCTTTATTTATTTTGCTAAATTAGAAGTTTAGGTTACACAGACCAAGAGCCTTCAAAGCTCTAAGCAAGTAAATTTACTTAACTTCTGAATTTAAGGACTGCAAGACTTTATCTTACATCAATTGAATGCAAATCAACCACTTTCATTAAGCTAAATCCTTCCTAGATTGGAGGGCTATAATCCCTCGAAATTTTAGTTAACAGCTAAATACCCTAAACAACTGGCTTCAATCTACTTCTCCCGCCTTGAAAAAAGGAGGAAGTAGGCGGGAGAAGCCCCGGCAGAATTGAAGCTGCTCCTTTGAATTTGCAATTCAATATGATTTTTCACCACAGGGCTTGATGGTAAAAAAAGGATTTACACCTTTATCTTTAGATTTACAGTCTAATGCTTAATTCAGCCATTTTACCCCCTTACCTATGTTCATAACTCGCTGACTCTTTTCCACTAATCATAAAGATATTGGAACATTATATATGGTTTTTGGTGCCTGAGCTGGCATAGTTGGCACAGCGCTGAGCATTTTAATCCGCGCTGAACTTGGTCAGCCAGGAGCTTTACTTGGTGACGATCAAATTTATAATGTCATCGTAACAGCCCATGCTTTTGTTATAATTTTCTTTATAGTAATACCAATTATAATAGGTGGTTTTGGTAATTGATTAATTCCTTTAATAATTGGAGCTCCTGATATGGCTTTCCCTCGAATAAATAATATAAGCTTTTGACTTCTCCCACCTTCTTTCCTCTTATTATTAGCTTCTTCTACTGTTGAAGCTGGGGCAGGAACAGGTTGAACTGTTTATCCTCCCTTAGCCGGAAACCTAGCCCATGCAGGTGCCTCAGTAGATCTAGCAATCTTTTCATTACATCTAGCAGGTGTATCCTCTATTCTTGGCTCAATTAATTTTATTACAACAATTATTAATATAAAACCTCCTGCCCTATCGCAATATCAAACTCCCTTATTCGTCTGATCCGTCTTAATTACTGCTGTTTTACTCTTGTTATCTTTACCAGTCCTAGCAGCAGGAATTACTATATTATTAACTGATCGAAACCTAAACACAACCTTTTTTGACCCTGCAGGAGGGGGTGATCCTATCCTTTATCAACATCTATTCTGATTCTTTGGCCACCCAGAAGTTTATATTCTTATTTTACCTGGTTTCGGAATTATCTCACATGTAGTTACTTATTATTCAGGGAAAAAAGAACCATTTGGCTATATAGGAATAGTATGAGCAATAATATCTATTGGATTTTTAGGCTTTATCGTATGAGCTCACCATATATTTACTGTTGGCTTAGACGTTGATACACGTGCCTATTTTACATCTGCCACAATAATTATTGCAATTCCTACTGGAGTAAAAGTATTTAGTTGATTAGCAACCCTACATGGAGGAAACATTAAATGATCCCCTGCCATATTATGAGCTCTGGGCTTTATTTTCCTCTTTACTGTTGGAGGACTAACTGGAATTGTTCTAGCTAATTCATCTTTAGACATTGTATTACATGATACATATTATGTAGTTGCCCATTTCCATTATGTCCTATCTATGGGAGCCGTATTCGCAATTATTGCCGGTTTTGTCCATTGATTCCCTTTATTTACAGGTTATTCTCTTAGCTCAACTTGAGCTAAAATCCACTTTGCTATTATATTCATTGGTGTAAACATAACATTTTTCCCTCAACACTTCTTAGGTCTATCTGGAATACCCCGCCGATACTCTGATTACCCAGATGCTTATACAACCTGAAATACCGTTTCATCTATAGGGTCTTTTATTTCACTAACAGCTGTCATTATTATAGTCTTTATAATCTGAGAAGCATTTGCATCAAAACGAGAAATTTGCTCCGTTGAATTAACTACAACAAACATTGAATGAATATATGGGTGTCCTCCACCTTATCATACTTTCGAAGAACCTGTTTATATTAATATTAAGTAATAAGAAAGGAAGGAATTGAACCCCCTAAAATTGGTTTCAAGCCAACTTCATAACCTTTATGTCTTTCTCAATGAGATATTAGTATAATAATACATAACTTTGTCAAGGTTAAGTTACGGGCGAAACTCCCGTATATCTCTATGGCGTATCCATTCCAAATAGGCTTACAAGATGCCACATCACCTATTATAGAAGAATTAATAAACTTTCATGATCATGCATTAATAATTGTATTTCTGATTAGTTCTTTAGTTCTATATATTATTTCTGCGATATTAACTACTAAACTTACTCATACTAGCACAATAGATGCTCAAGCAGTGGAAACAATTTGAACTATCTTACCTGCTATTATTTTAGTAATAATTGCACTACCTTCTCTACGTATTCTTTATATAATAGACGAAATTAATAATCCCACTTTAACTATTAAAACAGTAGGACATCAATGATATTGAAGTTATGAATATACTGATTATGATGAACTAAACTTTGATTCTTATATAATCCCTACGTCCGAGCTAAAGCCTGGTGATCTTCGCTTACTTGAAGTAGATAATCGCGCAGTTTTACCAATAGAGATAACAATTCGAGTATTAGTAACATCTGAAGATGTACTTCATTCATGAGCCGTCCCCTCTTTAGGTTTAAAAACCGACGCTATTCCTGGACGACTAAATCAAACTACTCTTTTAGCGACTCGCCCAGGCTTATATTATGGACAATGCTCTGAAATCTGTGGTTCTAATCATAGTTTTATACCTATCGTACTTGAACTTGTCCCTCTAAAAACTTTTGAAAAATGATCTACATCAATAATTTAATTTCATTAAGAAGCTACAGTAGCGTTAACCTTTTAAGTTAAAGAATGAGAGCTCAAACCTCTCCTTAATGAAATGCCACAACTTGACACTTCAACATGATTTATTACAATCATTTCTATACTCTTAACATTATTTATTTTATTCCAATTAAAAATTTCAAAATTTATATACCCCAATATGCCTGAGCCTAAATTATTAAAAACCTTTAAACAAAATACCCCTTGAGATTTTAAATGAACGAAAATCTATTCGCCTCTTTCGCTACCCCAACAATAATAGGTCTCCCCATTGTTATCTTAATTATTATATTTCCTAGCATTATATTCCCTATTCCTAATCGACTTATTACAAATCGACTAACCGCTATTCAACAATGACTAATTCAATTAACATCAAAACAAATAATAACTATTCATAACCAAAAAGGCCAAACATGAACACTTATACTTATATCATTAATTTTATTTATCGGCTCAACAAATTTATTAGGACTATTACCCCACTCTTTTACTCCAACTACCCAACTCTCTATAAATCTTGGTATAGCAATCCCCTTATGAGCCGGGGCAGTAATTACTGGATTCCGATATAAGACCAAGGCATCACTAGCCCATTTTTTACCTCAAGGAACTCCCCTGCCCTTAATTCCCATATTAATTATTATCGAAACTATTAGTTTATTTATTCAGCCCATAGCGTTAGCCGTGCGACTTACAGCCAACATTACAGCTGGACATCTTCTTATTCATTTAATTGGAGGAGCTACACTAGTACTTTCAAATATTAGTCCAATTACCGCACTCATTACATTTATTATTTTAATGATGTTAACCATCCTTGAATTTGCAGTAGCTTTAATTCAAGCCTATGTTTTTACGTTATTAGTTAGTCTCTATCTGCATGATAATACCTAATGACCCACCAAACTCATGCTTATCATATAGTTAATCCCAGCCCTTGACCATTAACTGGCGCTTTATCAGCCTTACTATTAACATCTGGCCTAGTAATATGATTTCATTTTAACTCTACTAATCTTATAATAATAGGATTATTAGGTAATATACTTACTATATATCAATGATGACGTGATGTAGTCCGAGAAGGAACCTTTCAAGGCCATCACACGCCAATTGTCCAAAAAGGCTTACGTTACGGAATAATCCTTTTCATCGTATCAGAAGTATTCTTCTTCGCAGGATTTTTTTGAGCCTTTTATCACTCTAGTCTAGCCCCCACACATGAACTCGGAGGTTATTGACCCCCCGCAGGTATTAAACCCCTAAATCCCCTCGAAGTCCCCTTACTTAATACGTCCGTCCTATTAGCCTCAGGCGTTTCCATTACCTGGGCACACCACAGTCTAATAGAAGGAAACCGAAAACATACAATTCAAGCTCTCCTTATCACAATTGCCTTAGGTGTATATTTCACACTGCTACAAGCAGCAGAATACTATGAAGCACCATTTACTATCTCAGATGGAATTTATGGCTCCACATTTTTTATATCTACAGGATTCCATGGCTTCCATGTAATTATTGGCTCTACATTCCTAATGGTTTGTCTCTTACGCCAACTCAATTTTCATTTTACATCAAAACATCATTTCGGCTTTGAGGCAGCAGCATGATACTGGCATTTCGTAGACGTAGTCTGATTATTCCTATATGTATCAATTTACTGATGAGGCTCATACTCTCTTAGTATTATTAGTACAATTGACTTCCAATCAATTAGTCTCGGTCAACCCCGGGAGGGAGTAATCAATCTATTCCTTGCCTTATCAACAAACATCCTATTAGCTTCATTACTTGTAACAATCGCATTCTGATTACCCCAACTAAACATCTACTCAGAAAAAGCAAGTCCCTACGAATGTGGGTTTGATCCAATAGGTTCTGCACGCCTTCCCTTTTCTATAAAATTTTTCTTAATTGCTATTACATTCCTATTATTCGATCTAGAAATTGCTCTACTACTTCCCCTTCCATGGGCTTCCCAAACAAATAATTTAAATATAATAGCTATCATAGCCCTAGCCCTTATTTTCCTGCTTGCTATAAGCTTAGCCTATGAATGATTACATCAAGGTCTTGAATGAACTGAATATGATAATTAGTTTAATAAAAACAAATGATTTCGACTCATTAAATTATGATTAATTTCATAATTATCAAATGTCTCTAGTCTATATAAACACCGCCCTCGCATTTTCCATTTCTATATTAGGACTTTTAATATACCGAACCCATCTAATATCATCTCTACTATGCTTAGAGGGAATAATACTAGCACTTTTTACTCTAGGGGCAATAACAATTTTAACCACACACTTCACACTAGCAAATATATTACCTATTGTGCTCTTAGTATTCGCTGCATGTGAAGCCGCTGTTGGTTTATCCTTATTAGTAATAGTATCAAATACCTATGGCGCTGACTTTGTCCAAAACTTAAATTTACTACAATGCTAAAACTTATTATTCCTTCCATTATAATAATTCCCCTTACTTGGTTAAGCAATAAAAAAACTATCTGAATTAACACAACCTCATATAGTTTATTAATTGCCCTAATAACCCTAAATCTCTTCAATCAACCAGATAATAACGCCCTTTACTTCTCTACAACTTTTTATTCTGACTCACTCTCCACCCCCCTCCTTGCATTAACAACATGACTCCTCCCACTAATAATTATAGCCAGCCAAAATCATCTTATAAACGATACAGAAGTGCGGAAAAAAACATATATCTCGATACTAATTTTACTCCAAATCTTTCTTATCATAACATTCTCTGCCACAGAACTAATCTTATTTTATATTCTATTTGAAGCCACCCTTGTCCCTACCTTAATTCTCATTACTCGATGAGGAAACCAAACAGAACGTTTAAACGCTGGATTATATTTTCTATTCTATACACTAATTGGCTCTCTTCCCTTATTAGTTGCCCTCCTTTATATTCAAAATCTATTAGGTACACTTAATATCTCTACTACCCATATTTGAACTCAGAATATTTTAAACTCTTGATCAAATGATTTTTTATGACTAGCATGCATAATAGCATTTATAGTAAAAATACCATTATATGGGCTTCACTTGTGGCTACCAAAAGCCCATGTTGAAGCCCCTGTTGCCGGCTCAATAGTACTAGCAGCAGTTCTTCTAAAACTTGGAAGCTATGGTATAATACGCATTACAACCTTACTAGACCCTCTAACAGAATTTATACTATTCCCTTTTCTAATTTTATCCTTATGAGGTATAGTTATAACTAGTTCTATTTGTTTACGCCAAACAGACCTTAAATCTCTTATCGCTTATTCTTCCGTAAGCCATATAGCCCTAGTAATCGTAGCTATCCTTATTCAAACACCCTGAAGCTTTATAGGCGCAACAGCCCTAATAATTGCCCATGGCCTGACTTCATCAATATTATTTTGCTTAGCTAATACTAACTACGAACGCATTCACAGTCGTACTATAATTTTAGCACGAGGACTACAAACAATTTTACCAATTATGGCCGCCTGATGGCTCCTAGGTACCTTAACTAATCTAGCTCTGCCACCAACAATCAATCTAATTGGAGAATTATTTGTAATTCTTTCTTCCTTTTCTTGATCATATACTACAATATTATTAACAGGACTAAACGTAGTAATCACAGCCTTATACTCCTTATATATGCTAATTATAACTCAACGAGGAAAATATCCCCAACATATTCAAACAATTAATCCGTCATTTACACGGGAAAACGCTTTAATAGCCCTACACATATTACCCTTGCTCCTTCTTACATTTAATCCTAAACTTATCTTAGGACCCACATTTTGTAAATATAGTTTAACAAAAACATTAGATTGTGAATCTAGTAATAGAAGCTAATATCTTCTTATTTACCGAGAAAGACTGCAAGAACTGCTAATTCATGCTTCCATGCTTAAACGCATGGCTTTTTCACTTTTAAAGGATAGAAGTTATCCGTTGGTCTTAGGAACCAAAAAATTGGTGCAACTCCAAATAAAAGTAATTAACTGCTTCCTAACTTTCATGCTAACTACACTATTAGTATTACTGTTACCAGTAGCAATAACTCTTCTTCCTATTTATAAAACTGACAAATATCCATATTATGTAAAAATAGCTATTTCTTACGCATTCTTTATTAGCTTGGTCCCTGCTCTCTTATTTATTAACTTCGGCCACGAAGCAATCATTTCTAGTTATCATTGAATAACTCTCCAAACAATTAAATTATCTATAAGCTTTAAATTAGATTATTTTTCACTACTTTTCGTCCCAGTCGCTCTATTCGTCACTTGGTCTATTATAGAATTTTCCATATGATATATACATTCAGACCCTAATATTAACCGCTTCTTTAAATATCTTTTAATATTTTTAATTACAATAATGATTCTAGTTACCGCCAACAATTTATTTCAATTATTTATTGGTTGGGAAGGAGTAGGAATCATGTCATTTCTTCTAATCGGATGATGATACGGTCGTGCAGACGCAAACACCGCTGCCCTACAAGCCATCCTCTATAATCGTATTGGCGACGTCGGTTTTATTTTAGCAATAGCATGATTCATAACCTATTCAAATTCCTGAGAACTACACCAAATCTTCTTAACCGATTCTAATCACAACAACTTACCATTATTAGGCTTAATTCTAGCTGCCACAGGAAAATCAGCTCAATTTGGGTTACACCCCTGATTACCTTCCGCAATAGAAGGCCCAACACCCGTTTCAGCATTACTCCACTCAAGTACTATAGTTGTTGCTGGTGTTTTTCTCCTTATCCGATTCTACCCCCTAGTAGAAAATAATGATTTAGCTAAAACACTAATCTTATCACTAGGTGCCCTAACAACACTATTTGCAGCTATCTGCGCCCTCACCCAAAACGATATCAAAAAAATTGTAGCCTTTTCAACATCCAGTCAATTAGGCCTAATAATAGTTACAATTGGAATCAATCAACCACACCTAGCATTCCTACATATCTGTACCCACGCATTCTTTAAAGCTATATTGTTCATATGTTCCGGTTCAATTATTCATAGCCTAAATGATGAACAAGATATCCGAAAGATAGGTGGCCTATTCAAAGCTATACCATTTACCACCACATCCCTTATTATTGGTAGCTTAGCATTAACAGGTACCCCATTCTTAACAGGCTTTTATTCAAAAGACCTAATCATCGAAACCGCTAATACGTCGTATACCAACGCCTGAGCCCTTCTAATTACACTAATTGCAACCACCCTAACAGCCGTTTACAGTACCCGCATTTTATATTATGTGTTACTTGGACAGCCACGATTCAATACTTTAACCTCAATCAATGAAAATAACCCTCTCCTAATCAATCCTATTAAACGTTTATTAATTGGAAGCATTTTCGCTGGATTTTTAATCTCACTAAACTTACCCCCGATAACAACACCACAAATAACCATACCAACATACTTAAAACTTACTGCCTTACTAGTTACTCTAACAGGCTTTATCTTAGCCCTAGAACTTAGTATATTAACACAAAACTTAAAATTGTCTCCAACTCAAAATTATTATAACTTCTCAAATATGCTTGGTTATTTTCCTAACACAATTCACCGCCTTATCCCATTTACCAGCTTACTAATAAGCCAAACGCTAGCCTCAATAATTCTAGACTCTACCTGAATAGAGATATCATTACCCAAACTTATCTCTAATATTCAAAAAATCTACTCTACCGCAGTTTCTAGTCAAAAAGGACTTATTAAATCATATTTCCTTTCTTTTTCAGTTACTCTCTCAATCAGCCTCACAATTTTTAATTTCCTCGCGTAATCTCTATTACTACAACAATGCATGTTACTAAAGATCACCCTGATACAATTACAAGTCAAAACCCATAACTGTACAATGCCGCAATACTCATAGGCTCTTCACTAAAAAACCCTGTATCACCAGTATCATAAAGATATCAATCACCTTCCCCATGGAAACTTAACACAACTTCTAACTTAATATCTTCCTCTAACGTTGTATAAACAATTAACAGTAATTCTCCCATAACACCTAAAATTAATGTTAAAAGAACAGTAGAATTAGAAGACCATACCTCAGGATATTCCTCCATAGCTATCGCCGTAGTATAACCAAACACTACCAACATCCCTCCTAAATAAATTAAAAACACCATCAATCCTAAAAATGAACCACCATAATTTAACACAATTCCACAACCAATCCCACCACTAATAATTAATCCAACACCCCCATAAATAGGTGAGGGTTTTGAAGAAAACCCTACGAAACTAACCACAAAAATAGTACTCAAAATAGTCACAATATATGTCATCATAATTTCCACATGGACTTAACCACGACCTATGACATGAAAAATCATCGTTGTTTTTCAACTACAGAAACCTTATGAATAATATCCGAAAAACTCACCCACTAATAAAAATTGTTAACAGCTCTTTCATTGACCTCCCAGCACCTTCAAACATTTCATCATGATGAAATTTNGGCTCCCTACTAGGAATTTGCTTAATCGCACAAATTCTAACCGGACTATTCCTAGCTATACACTACACATCAGACACCATAACAGCCTTCTCCTCCGTTACACATATCTGCCGAGATGTAAATTATGGTTGACTAATTCGATATCTTCACGCCAATGGGGCCTCCATATTTTTCATTTGTCTATTCCTTCACGTGGGCCGAGGACTCTACTACGGCTCTTATATATATCTTGAAACATGAAACATTGGTATTCTACTCTTATTCGCAGTCATAGCTACTGCCTTTATAGGATACGTTCTTCCTTGAGGCCAAATATCATTCTGAGGCGCAACAGTTATTACTAATCTTCTTTCAGCTATCCCTTACATTGGTACCAACCTTGTAGAATGGATTTGAGGAGGCTTCTCAGTCGATAAAGCTACTTTAACTCGCTTCTTTGCATTTCACTTCATTCTCCCCTTCATTGTAGCAGCACTCGCAGGAGTACATCTCTTGTTCTTACACGAAACCGGCTCAAATAACCCATCCGGATTGAACTCAGATACAGACAAAATTCCCTTCCACCCTTACTACACCATTAAAGATATCCTAGGAGCCTTAATTATAATTACCGCTTTAACCTCTCTAGTCCTATTCTCCCCAGATATATTAGGAGATCCAGACAACTACATCCCCGCAAACCCTCTTAATACCCCACCACACATTAAACCAGAATGGTATTTCTTATTTGCCTATGCAATTCTACGATCAATTCCTAACAAACTCGGAGGAGTCTTGGCCCTAGTCCTATCAATTGCTATTCTAGCAATTATTCCACTCCTCCACACAGCCAAACAACGAAGTATAATATTCCGACCAATAAGCCAATGCCTATTCTGAATTTTAGTAGCGGACTTACTTACATTAACTTGAATCGGCGGCCAGCCAGTCGAACACCCCTTTGTAGTAATCGGTCAATTAGCCTCCGTAATTTATTTCATACTAATCCTTTTAATTATACCTATTACAAGCATAATTGAAAACCAACTTTTAAAATGAAGAGCAGAGCCTTAGTAGTATAACTAATACACTGGTCTTGTAAACCAGAAATGGAGACGTACATCCCCCTAAGACATCAAGGAAGAAGTAATTACCCCACCTTCAGCACCCAAAGCTGATATTCTTTTAAACTATTCCTTGAATAAAATATACTACCCTAACAAAATTTCGCCTAATATCTCTTATTCAAACACATTCTATAGGTTTCATATCCGCGTGTACATCACCTATTTTTTTTTCAACTTATAAAAAAAATCAATCATTAAACTTTCTCCCATATACTCCTTACGCACCCATATATATATATATATACATATATATATATATATATATATGCATGTGTGTTTACAATACCGAACATAAAATTCTGCCTTATGTATTCATAATTATATCTAACACATTATACACATCATGTATAGCATACATAATATTTTATCTTACCTATAATTATATTCAGTTCATTTAACATGTTAGTATATATACACATTATGTACATTGTATATAATACCCTCGTCCCCATGCATATAAGCATGTACTAATTATTATATCTAGTACATAAACACATTATGTACATTGTATATAATACCCTCGTCCCCATGCATATAAGCATGTACTAATTATTATATCTAGTACATAAACACATTATGTACATTGTATATAATACCCTCGTCCCCATGCATATAAGCATGTACTAATTATTATATCTAGTACATAAACACATTATGTACATTGTATATAATACCCTCGTCCCCATGCATATAAGCATGTACTAATTATTACATCTAGTACATAGACATACTATGTACATCGTACATAATATTCTTGTCCCCATGCATATAAGCATGTACTAATTATACATCTAGTACATAGACATATTATGTATATCGTACATAACATTCTTGTCCTCATGCATATTAGCATGTACTAATTATTATATCTAGTACATTAGACATATTATGTATATCGTACATAACATTCTTGTCCTCATGCATATAAGCATGTACTAATCATTATATCTAGTACATTAGACATACTATGTATATCGTACATAACATTCTTGTCCTCATACATATAAGCATGGATATATAAAGCTTAATTAGACATAATACATTAATTTCTTGATTGGACATAGCGCATACAGTGAAATATTTCACGTCAACATGCGTATCATCTCCATTAGGTTATTTCTTGATAACCAACTCACGTGAAACCAACAACCCTTGCGAGACGTGTCACTCTTCTCGCTGGGCCCATAACTCGTGGGGGTAGCTAATTCTCACACTTTACCTGGCATCTGGTTCTTACTTCAGGGCCATCTCACCTAAAATCGCCCACTCGGTCCTCTTAAATAAGACATCTCGATGGACTAATGACTAATCAGCCCATGCCGACACATAACTGTGGTGTTATGCGGTTGGTATTTTTAATTTTTAGGGGGGAGAGCTTGCTATGACTCCGCTAACATTTAATTTCGCCAATACAGTTGTAGCTGGGCTTATTCTCTATGGGGGCCGAAGTAGTTATTATTACCGTACTTATTCTCTTGATAGAGTACATATAACTTAATGGTTTCAGGACATAACGATTCAAGAAGACTTAGAAAAATATTGTCTGACTTAATATTATTTACTTGCTAACATATTATTAAAAGCAATTATTCAGTTAATGGAATCAGGACATAATATATATATATATAAATACCTTATATAGAAGTGCCCGGGGGAGGGCGTATACACACGTATACACACGTATACACACGTATACACACGTATACACACGTATACACACATATACACACGTATACACACGTATACACACGTATACACACGTATACACACGTATACACACGTATACACACGTATACACACGTATACACACGTATACACACGTATACACACGTATACACACGTATACACACGTATACACACGTATACACGCGTATACACGCGTATACACACGTATACACACGTATATACACGCACACATGAAAATACAATAGGTTATCTTAACAAACCCCCTTACCCCCGTTAAGTCCTTACGCTATTATTTAACTTCTTGCCAAACCCCAAAAACAAGATTACATAGCAGAACTTTTAAAACTATCTATACCTATTAATTGATAACCTCCCATAATATTTTCTATAGAGTTATTCATATGTATATCTCCATTATTCAACTTAAAATATTTTACAAAATTTTTAT